AAATTTCCAAATACATGTCTTATTCTTTGTCAATAATCCATATTTGTAGCAATGAAATATTATTGTTCCTCCCCCAAGTCAAAGTAATAAGATAAATGATTGATTACAAATCTCTATGATCTATATTCTTTATAAAGGACCAGAAATACCTTGCTTACGTATCATTAGAAAATGCATTAACATAAATACGGCAGTAAGAAGAGGTAATACAAAAGTGTGCAAACTATAAAAACGAGTCAAAGTGGACTGTCCCACACTAGCACTTCCGCGCAATAACTCTACTAAAGGCGATCCTATTACCGGAATCGCTTCCGGTACGCCCGTTACAATTTTGACTGCCCAATACCCAATTTGGTCCCAAGGTAAAGAATAACCTGTTACACCAAAAGATGCGGTCAATACAGCCAGAACCACGCCTGTAACCCAAGTCAATTCGCGAGGTTTTTTAAAACCACCGGTGAGATACACACGAAATACGTGCAGGATTATCATTAGGACCATCATACTTGCCGACCATCGATGAACCGATCGGATTAACCAACCAAAGTTAGCTTCCGTCATTATGTATTGAACAGAAGCAAAAGCCTCAGTAACGGTCGGACGGTAGTAAAAAGTCATAGCAAAGCCTGTAGCTACTTGTACTAAAAAACAAGTAAGCGTAATTCCTCCTAGACAATAAAATATGTTGACATGAGGAGGAACGTATTTACTAGTTATATCATCTGCAATCGCCTGAATCTCGAGACGTTCTTCGAACCAATCGTAAACTTTATTGAGATAGGTAACCTGGGGAGACTCCCCCTCCGAGAACCGTATATGAGAATTTCATCTCGTACAGCTCAAACAAAAACACCCCAATACTGGGTGATAAAGGGTATGGAATAGAAAATTGGAAACTTCTTAATCTTCTGATTCAATCTTATCTAAAGATACGAAAGAGTCAAAATCAGAAAGCTCTTCTTTGTGGTTATAATTAGAATGCCAAAAAATCAAGTTGGCTCACTTGTCTTTATGTTGATCGTTACAGGCCTCTTGAATCTTCTATTTACCTATTTCTTTTTCTTTGATTTGTTATTTTGATTTGTATGTAATGCGGTTTTACTTTTGTTTTCTTTATTATTGATAGGAATTTTCTTGTTAAGACCCTATGAATCAATTGAAACCTCAGATTCATACTAGAACCACGATGATTCAATAAAACCTTCAAACTAAGTCCAAAGATTCCCCGAGTAAGAACCATTGGATCATCATTTATTCAACGAGGAGAATAGATAAACTTACTAAAAATACAAAGAAACGTTTGTCCTTTGAGCAAAATCAAAGGAGAAATGGGAATTTGAAAGATTTTTCTTCTTTCAATTTCTATTTCTAATTTTGGAATCCGGCCGCGAGGTCTGAATATTAAGTATGAATCATAGTTCGAATACTTCGTGATCTATTTCATATATTCCGTGCTCCAGATACTAGAATAAATATCCGACGGGGTAAAACCATCTCTATCAAGACGACAGACCCATTCTCTGTACTAGCAATAGGATCAATTATAACAAGTCACACACTCATATTCCGGAAATACAGAAACAAAAAAATTGCGCGGTCGAACTACCAAGTCGAACTACCAAAAAAAATGAGCTAAAATAAAAATCCGGGACCTAAATGCTTCCCTTTTTGTATTTAAAAGCTAGGATTTTGTGGTTCTTGTAACTCTAATTCAGTGAAATTCCATCCAGTAAAACGGAAGAATTATAAATCTCCAAAATAATAGATAGGAATATCGCAAATAGAGCCATTGCGACACCCATCAAAGGAGTAGTTCCCCATCCAGGAGCTACTTTACCATATTCCGAATTCAATGGTTTCAATAAATCCCCTACAGCAGTTCGTCTTGGACCAGATCTAGAACTACCCTCAACAGTTTGTGCAGTCATAAGTCCTATTTTGTATTCATTGAGATCTGTTGACTTTGTATACCATTCCGTTGTAAATAAACGATCTTATCATAGATCCATTGTGGTCTTGAAATTATATAAGAATGGAAACAGCAACCCTAGTCGCCATCTCTATATCTGGTTTACTTGTAAGTTTTACTGGGTACGCCTTATATACTGCTTTTGGGCAACCCTCTCAACAACTAAGGGATCCATTCGAAGAACACGGGGACTAGTTGACGTAACGGGCCTCCCAATATTGCAATATTGGGAGGCCCATTACGTCAATTGAGATAATGAAAAATCATTTCGTTTTTTTAGTTGGAACTTTAGGCGGTTCTCGAAAAAAGATAGCGAAAAAAATGATCCCTAAAGTCGAGACTAAGAGGAATGTATAAACCAATGCTTCCATAAATTCGATCGCGGTTTACAATTATAGCTTCCATACCTGTTTTTTGGGGATTATCTCCCGAATTAAAGAAAAAAGAAGAATCAAAGAAAAGGCGGCGTTTTCAATCCAGATTTCTCCAGTACCTTATGTAAAATCACAAACAGAAAATAGAAACCAGAAGCGAAAAATAACAGAGCAATGTTGCATCAGACTATTTGTCTTCTTGTCGTTGGATCTCCAAGTTTTTGGAATGCTCCAAATTCCACTTGAGCATCCAAATCTGGGTCAATACCAGCAAAAACATCTCTGAACAGGGTTCTAGCACCATGCCAAATGTGTCCGAAGAAGAAGAGCAGAGCAAACGAAGCATGTCCAAAAGTAAACCAACCCCTTGGACTGCTACGAAAAACACCATCGGATTTCAAAGTAGCACGATCTAATTCAAAAATTTCACCCAATTGAGCACGTCTAGCATATTTTTTCACAGTAGCCGGATCACTATAACTCACTCCATTCAGTTCGCCACCATAGAACTCAATAGTTACACCTACTTGTTCGACACTATATTTCGATTCTGCCCTTCTAAAAGGAACATCGGCTCTAACAATTCCATCTCCGTCTACCAAAACAACTGGAAATGTTTCAAAAAAAGTAGGCATACGACGTACAAAAAGTTCACGCCCTTCTTTATCTCTAAAGATAGGGTGTCCTAACCACCCGACAGCTATTCCATCCCCGTTATCCATTGAACCCGCTCTGAATAATCCCCCTTTCGCCGGATTATTTCCGATGTAATCATAAAAAGCTAATTTTTCAGGAATTTTAGACCAAGCTTCTGATAAACTTTGATTTTCGGCTAGTCCAGCACTAACTCTTCGATATATTTCTTGCTGAAAGTATCCCTGATCCCATTGATAACGGGTGGGACCAAATAATTCGATGGGGGTAGTTGCTGAACCATACCACATAGTTCCAGCAACAACAAAAGCTGCAAAAAAGACAGCAGCGATGCTGCTGGAAAGAACGGTTTCAATATTGCCCATACGTAATCCTTTGTATAGACGTTGAGGCGGACGGACACTAAGATGGAATAAGCCTGCTAAGATGCCCAATGTCCCTGCTGCAATATGATGAGAGGCTATTCCTCCTGGAACAAAAGGGTCAAAACCTTCCACACCCCACGCTGGATTTACAGCCTGTACCTTTCCAGTTAGTCCATAAGGGTCGGACACCCATATTCCAGGACCATACAATCCTGTTACATGAAATGCGCCAAACCCAAAACAAGCTACTCCGGAGAGAAATAAATGAATTCCAAAGATCTTAGGCAAATCCAAAGAAGGTTTTCCTGTACGTTCATCACCAAATATTTCTAGATCCCAATACACCCAATGCCAAATAGCTGCCAAGAAGCACAAGCCAGAAAACACAATATGTGCCCCAGCTACACCTTCGTAACTCCAAATACCCGGATTCGTTATCGTCCCTCCTGTAATACTCCAACCGCCCCATGAATTGGTTATTCCTAAACGAGTCATGAAGGGTATAACGAACATACCTTGTCTCCACATTGGATCAAGAACGGGGTCGGAGGGATCAAAAACTGCTAATTCATATAGAGCCATTGAACCGGCCCAACCAGCAACCAGAGCTGTATGCATTATATGGACAGAAAGCAAACGACCGGGATCATTCAATACGACGGTATGAACACGATACCAAGGCAAACCCATGGGAATACCCCTTTATCAACAAAAAAAAGACACTATGTAACTTTATTGCATTATTGCATTGAAAAAAAACTATGCTATGGACCGCCCTTTTTTTTTTCAGCCGATTATCTCGGAAAAAGGATTAATATTTGTTCTATTCTTTTAGTATTTAGTAATAATGGAATAGTTCGGTTCGTAGGAAAAAAGAGAAGCAGATCTATTCTATACTCGATAAGTACCAATACGCAATGGGGGTTGATTCCCTTTTCTATGAGCGAATGCATCTATATTTGGTCATCATTCAAAGGGCCTATTCGTAATAATTTTCCTTTCTTCATTCTGTTTTCCTTTACTTTATTTTCTGAACTTATTCAATCTATATATAAAATATGATAAAGGTCGATATTATTAAGATAATAAGCACATTATTACGTTTCCACACCAAAGTGAAATAGAGTACTTAATTTTTTTTTCTTTCAGTTTATGCCTATTGGTGTTCCAAAAGTACCTTTTCGAAGTCCCGGAGAGGAAGATGCATCTTGGGTTGACGTATAGTGCGACTTGTCAGATATATTGGGTCATATGGGATATCCCCATTCTCTCCCTCGATGGAGATATCCTCCGTTTCGCCCCCCAAAAAAATTGAATTATCAAAAATTTGTAGCGTGAAGCGCAATGAAGTGCAAATAGATCCGTTTTGTGAGGAGGTATCTAGATTAATATAATATTAGCAATTAAAATAATTTATGGTCGGCTTGGCTGGACCAATAAAATCAAGTATCCAGGCTCCGTTTAAAAAACCCAATTGGTAATATATTTATGATTATTACTTATATCATAAACGATTCGATTTCGTTAAATAGGAATGATCTCAAACTATTAATCAATCGAATCCAAAAGGGAATGAATATGAATACGTCGAATATTTAGCAGAAGGCATGAAAGAAATAAATTGAAAAAAGGGGGGGTAATAGCAAAAAAAAGACGTGGTATTGGGGTCATTTGTCCTATATGTACAAATCAAAATCGGGCAGATCCTTACTCGGAGTAGAGCATAAACCTAAAAAAATTGAAGAAACCCATTCAGGAACAAGAAAATGACATCGTGATTTTTGAATTGGATCTCGATGAAAAAAAACATCAATGAAAGGTTAGTTCGATAAGTTTAGTGAATTTTTTTTTCTATCGCTAGAAGTTAGAAAGAACCCGCTATGAAAAAAGAAAGAGGGCTGGAGTTTACACATTGATTTTTTTCGCATGTTGAACCGTATGCATCAAAAGGTGCCTGTACGGCTCCTAAAGGATACAATTTTATCCTAATCAACCGACTTTATCGAGAAAGATTACTTTTTTTAGGCCAAGAAGTTGATAGCGAGATCTCGAATCAACTTATTGGTCTTATGGTATATCTCAGTATAGAGAATGATACCGAGGATCTTTATTTGTTTATAAACTCTCCTGGCGGCTGGGTAATACCCGGAATCGCTATTTATGATACTATGCAATTTGTGCGACCAGATGTACACACAATATGCATGGGATTGGCCGCCTCAATGGGGTCTTTTATCCTGGTCGGAGGAGAAATTACCAAACGTCTAGCATTCCCTCACGCTTAGCGCCAATGAGTTTTTTATTTGAGAGAAAAAAGAAGACTATGCCTTCACCATATGAATTATTAATATTCAGTAATAATAGCATGGCACTTCGAATTCGATATCCAAATTCTTTATTATTTTTTTTTTCAAAAGATTCTCGATTATGTATCGAAAGAGTAGTATGAGACAAACGAAGGGTATTTACGACTTTATCTTACCTATCGTAGGCCTATTTCAGCGTCACAAACTTTTTTCACACCAGAGGATTATTAACAGGATTTAGGTTATCAAAGAGTACGAAAATAAAAAAAAAAAAGAAAGAAACTTTGGGATTGCTGAATAACAGCCGAAATAAATATAGAAAGCAACGGGGCCATCATAGTATTTTTTAACTCCTCCAAAAAAAAAGAAGGGTGGTAATTGGATCATTTACCGATCTGGGTATAAGAGACCCCATATTTTCTCTTTCTTCGATGAAAGGTAAAAAAGTGAAGTCCATTGGAGAGCCGTATGCAATGCGCAAAAATGCCCGTACGGTTGTTCAATTCTATCTTTTTCTTATTCTTTCTCTCTTCCCCTCCACGGATCGTCGAGCTATAGGAATCTTTTATTATATTATCTATATCATTTTATTATGTTATCTTATCTATATAATCAGGGTAATGATCCATCAACCTATTGCCGCTTTTTATGAGGCACAAACGGGCGAATTTATCCTGGAAGCGGAAGAACTACTGAAACTGCGCGAAACCCTTACAAGGGTTTATGTACAAAGAACAGGCAAGCCCTTATGGGTTGTATCCGAAGACATGGAAAGGGATGTTTTTATGTCAGCAACAGAAGCCCAAGCTCATGGAATTGTTGATCTTGTAGCGGTTGTATAAAAAATAGCAGTGATTTCACGCAAATACACGATTTCAGATTTTATCTTCTTACTTCTTAAGGGTTTAATATTCTATTAATCTATTAAATAGAAGAAATTTAATCTATTAAATAGAAGAAATTCATAATCGTCCGGTTAGGATCGATCTAAACCAACCCCAAATGTATAATTCAGCATGCCAACTATTAAACAACTTATTAGAAACCCAAGACAGCCAATCAGAAACGTCACGAAATCCCCCGCTCTTGGGGGATGCCCTCAGCGCCGAGGAACATGTACGAGGGTGTATGTGCGACTCGTTTAAATCATGGGTTGAGACAAAACAAAAGAAAGAAAACAAATTTTCCAATATCAATGATCAGTACCATTGAATCGGATAGAATGGAAGAACTTCATTCACGATCTAAAACTAAAAAGGATAGATCTATCATATCTTTCTATTGTGTATGAAATTTATGGTTTCCATTGGTGCAAATTCAATCACTTCAATTTGCAATTTAAGATGAGAAAGAATTCCCCATTGGTAACAAATAGTTATCCATTAAGCGGGGGGAAATCCTATTTAAAAAGCGGAAAGATTATGTTTTTACTCTTGCAAGAACGGACTAACAGGGTCAGCTACCCAACCAAACTTCATAATTAAATACCGTTACTGTATAAGGTATATCTCGTTAGGAAAGACCTATTACTGGAAACTTCATGGGTAGAGCCAAAGAGTGGTAACTGTACAAGTTACCAATACAATAGGATTGATTAAATGAAGGAAAGGGCTCCGGTGTATAGAAAGGACCTCACCGTTTAAGAAGTAACCATAGAGACGATGGAACCCACAATTTCTTTATCTATTTCTATTTACTACTTTATTTTATTTACAATGCGCCTAGAAAAAAGGAAAAAAGTGTGGTCGGGAAGGTTATAGTAGCAAAAGCCATTGGAATTTTCATCTTATAAATTGGAAGAATCCGTTTTGTTATTAATAGACTAGGAAAGGGGAAATGAATAACTGAAAGAAAGGAAATCCATTAGTTATTCATCAAAGTTTCATTTATTCAATGACCAGAATTAGACGAGGATATATAGCTCGGAGACGTAGAACAAAACTTCGTTTATTTGCCTCAAGCTTTCGCGGGGCTCATTCAAGACTTACTCGAACAATTACTCAACAGAAAATAAAAGCTTTGGCTTCGGCTCATCATGATAGAGATAGGAAAAAAAGGGATTTTCGTCGTTTGTGGATCACTCGAATAAATGCAGTAATTCGGCGAAATCGAGCATCCTATATGTATAGTAGATTAATACACAATCTGTATAAGGGGCAGTTGCTTCTTAATCGTAAAATACTTGCACAAATAGCTATATCAAATAGTAATTGTCTTTATATGATTTCCAATAAGATCATAAAATGAGGAGGTTGGAAGGAATCTTCCAGAATCTTTTAAATGGAGTTCTCTGGAGAATGAACTCCGGGAAGGTAGAATAGAAATTACTATGATAAAATCGGGATAAGATGATAAAATCGTCAAAATGAGCGAACACGCTCAATAAAAAAAGATTTATTCTTATTTCCCAATTCTTTTTTTCTTACAACACAACGGATTCCAGGATTTGTTGACCAAAACATCCAGGTGTTTGGGTTCTGATTGGGATTTTGATTCAATTGAGGAGTAAGCCTATTTTTTTCTGGTTCTAAGACCAGTAGTTCTAGCGGTCGACTCACTTCTTTCAAATTGTTTCTCATTATTAAGAAAAGGTAACGAAGATAAAATACGAGCTTGTTTTATAGCAATAGTAATTAATCGTTGTTCTTTTAAGGTCAATCTATTCACTCGTCTAGATAATATTTTTCCTTGTTCACTAATAAATCGACTAATTAAACTCATGTTTCTATAATCAATTCGATCCCCCGATTGGATCGGGGGCAAACGCCTACGAAAAGACCGCTTGGATTTAAGAAAGAGTCGCTTGGATTTATCCATAATTTTTTTATTCCTTATCCTTAAAATCCTAATCGTTAAAATCCTATTCCGATCCAATCAAAAAAGATTTTTAAAATGAATTAATAGCATTTGTTTGTCTCTATTTAATTGTTTCTATTTAAATATATGAATAATAGATAGATATATATATCTAATTTTTTTTCATGTTCCTTGGAAGAGTGACACACAAGCACTCGGTTCGATCTATATCTATTTCTTTATCTCCCCATGAATTGTATGTTTGGAACAATAGGGACAGAATTTTCTCAATTCCAATCGACTAGGTGTATTGTGTCGATTCTTTTGAGTAATATATCTGGAAATACCCGCCAATTCCTTATTAACAACGTTTCGAACACAACCGGTACATTCCAAAATAACCCTTACTCGGACATCTTTCCCCTTGGCCATGAACCTCCTTTCGGGTTTTGATTCACTCAACTTTTCTATTTTCCGATCCAAAGCGAATAAGAAGAAAGGAACCAAAAAAAATAGAAGTTGCTAACAACTCAAAATCCAATTCTGAAATAAAGATTTTGTTGCAATCTATATAGTAAATAGTAAGTAATACAAAAATTTCTAACTATATTTCTACTCACAGTACAGTATTTCATTTAAGTATCTTGTATTGTATGATACTCTTCCCCTAGCCACATTTCCATTTCGCTTTTCTTTTAACTTTAACTCTATTTTGAATTTAATTGGAGCCTGAACCCGAGTTTCACTGAGGTTGAATCCACTTTTTTCTTTCTCGTTCGCCCCTTATTCTATCTATCGAATTCAAAAAAAAAACAAGAAAAGAGGGGAACGAGAGACAAATATTTGATTCTATCTCTACTCTTCTTCACCCCTTTCTATGTCAATAACTAGAATGAAAAAAAAGGAAATGTCAACGCATCGGGGAATAAACGATTTATTTCTATCAATAAACCTGCTAAAGACCCGAACCATAGAGTACTTAGTACCGGGGCCACGGAAAGATATGTTTTTAGATCTCGCATTGAAAATCCTCCTTCTTTTTTTTGTATTCCATATTGTAATACATTATGGTAAGAGATGTATATGTAGTTAAAGACCCCTTCTATTTGTGTGCGGAATCCCTAATTCAAATTGAAATAATGATTCGGTAGATAAATTTTTTTTCTTTTTCTTAAATTAAAGCAGAAAAATGGGTCCCTTTCCGTCTGAGAATTCCCGAGAAAAATATTCATTTATTATATGTTATATGATATGAGACGAAAAAAAAGAAATGCCGAGATCCATTTTGCATATCAATGGAGGAAAGAGAATAACGATGTGGAAAACAAGACGGGGATTCTCTACAATGATACTGTAGACCAATTGAAAGGGATGTAGCGCAGCTTGGTAGCGCGTTTGTTTTGGGTACAAAATGTCACGGGTTCAAATCCTGTCATCCCTACCTATTACTGTTCAGAGGAACAGTAACGAGAGATCCATTTTGATCGATTCAATTTGGACATACATAATCTTTAATGATATGTGATAGTATACACA